GCTAGCGTAGCTTAATATAAAGCATAGCACTGAAGATGCTAAGATGAGTCCTAAGAAACTCCGCGTGCACAAAGGCATGGTCCCGACCTTACTATCAGCTCTAGCCCAACTTACACATGCAAGTCTCCGCAACCCAGTGAATATGCCCTCAATCCCCCTCCCCGGGGACGAGGAGCGGGCATCAGGCACAAATATTAGCCCAAGACGCCTAGCCAAGCCACACCCCCAAGGGAATTCAGCAGTGATAAACATTAAGCCATAAGTGAAAACTTGACTCAGTTAGTGCTAAGAGGGCCGGTAAAACTCGTGCCAGCCACCGCGGTTAGACGAGAGGCCCTAGTTGATATTATAACGGCGTAAAGGGTGGTTAAGGATAAATAAAATAAAGCCAAATGGCCCCTTGGCCGTCATACGCTTCTAGGTGTCCGAGGCCCTGTATACGAAAGTAGCTTTAATAAACCCACCTGACCCCACGAAAGCTGAGAAACAAACTGGGATTAGATACCCCACTATGCTCAGCCGTAAACTCAGACATCCAACTACAATTAGATGTCCGCCAGGGTACTACGAGCATTAGCTTAAAACCCAAAGGACCTGACGGTGTCTCAGACCCCCTTAGAGGAGCCTGTTCTAGAACCGATAACCCCCGTTCAACCTCACCACTTCTAGTCACCCCAGCCTATATACCGCCGTCGTCAGCTTACCCTGTGAAGGATATAAAAGTAAGCAAAATGGGCACAACCCAGAACGTCAGGTCGAGGTGTAGCGTATGAGGTGGGAAGAAATGGGCTACATTTTCTATTTATAGAACATTACGAACATGCACCATGAAACAGTGCTTGAAGGAGGATTTAATAGTAAAGGGGAAATAGAGTGTCCCTTTGAACCCGGCTCTGAGACGCGTACACACCGCCCGTCACTCTCCCCTGTCTAAACGCATCAAAAATACCTAATATATTAGCACTGACAAGGGGAGGCAAGTCGTAACACGGTAAGTGTACCGGAAGGTGCACTTGGATCAAACCCAGGGCGTGGCTGAGTCAGTCAAGCATCTCACTTACACCGAGAAGACATCCATGCAAACTGGATCACCCTGAGCCAAACAGCTAGCTTGACCACCCAATAACTAGACAATGTAAATAAAATAAAATAAGCCCAACACCAAAAACTAAACCATTCTTTTACCTGAGTACGGGAGACGGAAAAGGTCCCACCAAAGCAATAGAAATAGTACCGCAAGGGAAAGCTGAAAGAGAAGTGAAACAACCCATATAAGCACAAAAAGCAAAGATTAAATCTTGTACCTTTTGCATCATGATTTAGCCAGTACACCCCAGCAAAGAGACCTTTAGTTTGAAACCCCGAAACCAGGTGAGCTACCCCGAGACAGCCTATTAAGGGCCAACCCGTCTCTGTGGCAAAAGAGTGGGAAGAACTCCGGGTAGAAGTGACAGACCTACCGAACCTGGTGATAGCTGGTTGCCTAAGAAATGAATAGAAGTTCAGCCTCGCGCCCCTCCGATCAAGATATAAATAAGACTAAGAGAAATACACGAGAGTTAGTTGAAGGGGGTACAGCCCCTTTAACAAAGGACACAACCTTTACAGGAGGATAAAGATCATAATACATAAAACATACTGTTCTAGTGGGCCTAAAAGCAGCCACCTAAACAGAAAGCGTTAAAGCTCAGACAGAAAGAAGTTTATTATCCTGACAAAAAATCTTATTCCCCTAAATACTATTAGGCCAATCCATGCCCACATGGAAGAGACTATGCTAAAATGAGTAACAAGAAGGCCCGCCCTTCTCCAAGCACAAGTGTAAGCCAAATCGGACCTACCATTGGCAACTAACGAACTCAACCCAAGAGAGTAATGTGAATTACAAAGAAGCCAAGAAAACCACACAATTAAACCATCGTTACCCCCACACTGGAGTGCCATTAAAGGAAAGACTAAAAGAAAAGGAAGGAACTCGGCAAACGCAAGCCTCGCCTGTTTACCAAAAACATCGCCTCCTGCAACAAAACCAAGTATAGGAGGTCCAGCCTGCCCAGTGACCACAAGTTCAACGGCCGCGGTATTTTGACCGTGCAAAGGTAGCGCAATCACTTGTCTTTTAAATAGAGACCTGTATGAATGGCTAAACGAGGGCTTAACTGTCTCCCCTTTCAAGTCAGTGAAATTGATCTATCCGTGCAGAAGCGGGTATAATAATACAAGACGAGAAGACCCTTTGGAGCTTAAGGTACAAAACTCAACCACGTCAAGCAACTTAATAAAAAGCAAAAACCTTGTGGGACATGAGATTTTACCTTCGGTTGGGGCGACCACGGAGGAAAGAAAAGCCTCCAAGTGGACTAGGAAAACTTCCTAAAGCCAAGAGAGACATCTCTAAGCCGCAGAACATCTGACCAAACATGATCCGGCAACAAAGCCGATCAACGAACCAAGTTACCCTAGGGATAACAGCGCAATCCTCTCCCAGAGTCCATATCGACGAGGGGGTTTACGACCTCGATGTTGGATCAGGACATCCTAATGGTGCAGCCGCTATTAAGGGTTCGTTTGTTCAACGATTAAAGTCCTACGTGATCTGAGTTCAGACCGGAGTAATCCAGGTCAGTTTCTATCTGTAACGCTACTTTTCCTAGTACGAAAGGATCGGAAAAGAGGGGCCCATACTTAAAGCACGCCCCACCCCTAATTTATGAAAACAAATAAATAAAATAAAGGGGGGCCAAGATCCCAGCCGGCCAAAATAAGGACACACTGGGGTGGCAGAGCATGGTAAATTGCGAAAGGCCTAAGCCCTTTTAATCAGAGGTTCAAATCCTCTTCCCAGTTTATGCTAAACATCCTAATTACACATCTAATTAACCCCCTGGCCTATATTGTCCCAGTCCTTCTGGCAGTGGCTTTTTCTAACACTGATTGAACGAAAAGTACTGGGATATATACACTACGGAAAGGGCCAAATGTAGTAGGACCCTATGGGCTGCTACAACCCATCGCCGATGGTGTGAAACTTTTCATTAAAGAACCCGTTCGCCCGTCCACATCATCTCCATTTTTATTCCTAGCCGCCCCAATACTTGCACTAACCCTAGCCATAACCCTATGGGCACCAATGCCCATACCCCACCCAGTAACTGATTTTAACTTAGGAATTTTGTTCATCCTGGCCCTTTCAAGCCTTGCGGTGTACTCAATCCTCGGGTCAGGTTGAGCATTTAATTCAAAATATGCATTAATTGGGGCCCTTCGGGCCGTGGCCCAAACAATCTCCTATGAAGTCAGCCTAGGATTAATCCTCCTCTCCGTAATTATTTTTTCCGGAGGATACACCCTACAAACATTTAACATCACCCAAGAAAGCATTTGACTGCTTGTGCCCGCCTGGCCCTTGGCTGCAATGTGATATATCTCAACACTAGCCGAAACAAACCGAGCGCCATTTGACCTCACGGAAGGAGAATCAGAACTAGTATCTGGTTTTAATGTAGAATATGCAGGGGGGCCCTTCGCGCTATTTTTCCTGGCCGAATACGCCAACATCCTTCTAATAAATACCCTCTCAGCCGTACTATTCCTAGGAGCCTCACATATCCCTAGCATCCCTGAACTTGCAACAATTAACCTTATAACCAAAGCCGCACTCCTGTCCGTCGTATTCCTATGAGTGCGGGCCTCATACCCACGGTTCCGGTATGACCAGCTAATACACCTAGTCTGGAAAAATTTCCTCCCCCTCACACTCGCCTTCGTGCTATGACACACCGCCCTGCCGATTGCACTGGCGGGCCTCCCCCCACAACTGTAACTGGGGAACTGTGCCTGAGCACCCAAGGACCACTTTGATAGAGTGATTTACAGGGGTTAAAATCCCCTCAGTTCCTAGAAAGAAGGGAATTGAACCCATGCTCAAGAGATCAAAACTCTTGGTGCTTCCTTTACACCACTTTCTACAGGCAGGGTCAGCTAATGAAGCTTTCGGGCCCATACCCCGAACATGACGGTTAAAATCCCTCCTCCGCCAATGAATCCATACGTACTTGCAATCCTATTATCTAGCCTGGGATTAGGGACCACCCTAACCTTTGCTAGCTCCCATTGACTCCTGGCTTGGATAGGCCTGGAAATTAATACACTGGCAATTACCCCCCTAATAGCGCAACATCACCACCCCCGTGCAGTAGAAGCAACTACAAAGTACTTCTTAACTCAAGCCACTGCAGCAGCAATAATCCTATTTGCGAGCACAACAAATGCCTGAGCAACAGGAGAGTGAAGCATCAACGACCTCTCGAACCCTATCGCCAGTACAATATTCATGGCCGCCCTGGCACTTAAAATTGGACTCGCACCCGTACATTTCTGAATGCCAGAAGTTCTGCAAGGATTAGATCTGCTCACGGGCCTGATTCTATCCACCTGACAAAAACTTGCCCCATTTGCACTGATTGTCCAAACAGCACAAACCATTGACCCTCTACTACTGACGCTATTAGGAGCCGCATCCACATTAGTGGGCGGATGAGGGGGACTAAACCAAACCCAGCTGCGAAAAATCCTAGCTTATTCTTCAATCGCCCACATAGGATGGATGATTATTGTAATCCAATACGCCCCCCAACTTACCCTGATTGCACTAGTAACATATATTATTATGACCTCCGCAGCATTCCTAACCCTGAAAATGTCACTGACGACTAAAATTAGCACACTCGCAACAACCTGATCAAAAAGCCCCGTGCTAGCATCAACAACTGCTCTAGTCCTGCTCTCACTGGGAGGCCTCCCACCACTCACGGGATTTATACCAAAGTGGATGATTCTACAAGAGCTGGCAAAACAAGACCTCCCCCTCATCGCCACAACCATAGCTCTAACCGCACTAATTAGCCTATACTTCTACCTACGCTTATGTTACGCAATAACACTAACCGTCTCCCCCAACACCACTAACTCAACTACCCCTTGACGGACCCAAACAACCCAAACCTCCTTGCCCCTGGCTTTGTTTATCGTGTCTACCCTAGGATTACTACCAATTACCCCCGCCATCCTAATACTAACCACCTAGGGACTTAGGATAATATTAGACCAAAAGCCTTCAAAGCCCTAAGTAGAAGTGAAAATCTTCTAGTCCCTGATTAAGGCCTACAAGAGATTAACTTACATCTCCTGATTGCAAATCAGACGCTTTAATTAAGCTAAGGCCTTACTAGATGGGAAGGCCTCGATCCTACAAACTCTTAGTTAACAGCTAAGCGCTCAAACCAGCGAGCATCCATCTACTTTTCCCGCCGCCTGCCTCAGTGAGGCGGGAAAAGCCCCGGCAGAGTATTAATCTACGTCTTCGGATTTGCAATCCAATGTGTTCTTCACCACGGAGCTGATAGGAAGAGGACTTAAACCTCTGTCTTCGGGGCTACAACCCACCGCCTGAGCACTCGGCCACCCTACCTGTGGCAATCACGCGCTGATTCTTCTCTACTAACCACAAAGACATTGGTACCCTTTATCTTGTATTTGGTGCCTGGGCCGGAATAGTAGGAACCGCCTTAAGCCTCCTCATTCGGGCCGAACTAAGCCAACCCGGGTCGCTTCTAGGTGATGACCAAATTTACAATGTAATCGTTACTGCTCACGCCTTCGTAATAATTTTCTTTATAGTAATGCCCATTCTTATTGGAGGGTTTGGAAACTGACTTGTACCACTAATGATTGGAGCCCCTGACATAGCATTCCCACGAATAAATAACATAAGCTTCTGATTACTGCCCCCATCATTCCTGCTGCTACTGGCTTCTTCTGGTGTTGAAGCCGGGGCCGGAACAGGATGAACAGTATATCCACCCCTTGCGGGGAATCTAGCTCACGCAGGAGCGTCAGTAGACCTAACAATTTTCTCCCTCCATTTAGCAGGTATCTCATCAATTCTAGGGGCAATCAATTTCATCACCACAGATATTAATATGAAAAATCCGGCCATCTCCCAATACCAAACACCCCTGTTCGTATGATCCGTCCTTGTAACCGCCGTGCTACTTCTCCTTTCCTTACCCGTTTTAGCTGCCGGGATTACAATACTCCTAACAGATCGAAACCTCAACACCACATTCTTTGACCCGGCAGGAGGAGGGGACCCAATCCTTTACCAACACTTATTCTGATTCTTTGGACACCCCGAAGTTTATATTCTTATCCTTCCAGGATTCGGAATTATTTCTCATGTAGTAGCCCACTACTCAGGCAAAAAATGACCATTCGGGTATATAGGGATAGTTTGAGCTATAATGGCCATTGGCCTTCTAGGATTTATTGTGTGAGCCCACCACATGTTTACTGTCGGGATGGACGTAGACACTCGTGCATACTTTACATCTGCAACAATAATTATCGCGATCCCAACAGGTGTAAAAGTATTTAGCTGATTAGCCACACTCCATGGGGGATCAATCAAATGAGAAACGCCCATACTATGAGCCCTCGGGTTCATTTTCCTGTTTACGGTGGGAGGGCTCACAGGAATTGTCCTATCTAATTCATCGCTTGACATTGTCCTTCATGACACCTACTACGTGGTTGCACACTTCCACTACGTATTATCGATGGGTGCTGTGTTTGCCATCATAGCAGCCTTTGTACACTGATTTCCCCTACTATCCGGGTATACCCTTCACAGCACCTGAACAAAAATTCACTTCGGGGTTATGTTTATTGGAGTTAATCTTACGTTCTTCCCACAACATTTCCTAGGGCTAGCGGGCATGCCACGACGATATTCTGATTATCCAGACGCCTATGCCCTGTGAAATACAGTGTCTTCCATTGGATCATTAATTTCTTTAGTAGCGGTTATTATATTCCTATTTATCTTATGAGAAGCCTTTGCCGCTAAACGAGAAGTACTATCTGTAGAACTAACAATGACAAACGTAGAATGACTTCACGGCTGCCCCCCTCCTTATCACACATACGAGGAGCCAGCATTTGTTCAAATTCAATCAAATTAACGAGAAAGGGAGGAATTGAACCCCCATATGCTGGTTTCAAGCCAGCCACATAACCACTCTGTCACTTTCTTCTAAAGACATTAGTAAAATGTAAATTACATCACCTTGTCAAGGTGTAATTGTAGGTTAAATCCCTGCATGTCTTAGGCCCAAAGCTTAATGGCACATCCAACACAACTAGGATTCCAAGACGCGGCATCACCCGTTATAGAAGAACTTCTTCACTTCCACGACCATGCACTAATAATCGTATTTCTAATTAGCACCTTAGTGTTATATATTATCGTTGCAATGGTATCTACCAAGCTCACTAATAAATATATTTTAGACTCTCAAGAAATCGAAATTGTGTGAACTATTCTACCAGCTGTTATTTTAGTACTAATTGCCTTACCCTCCCTGCGCATTCTCTATCTTATAGACGAAATTAATGACCCTCACCTGACAATTAAAGCAATAGGACATCAATGATACTGAAGCTATGAGTATACGGACTATGAAAACCTAGGCTTTGACTCTTATATAGTACCAACTCAAGACCTTACCCCAGGACAATTCCGACTTCTAGAAACAGACCACCGAATAGTTGTCCCAATAGAATCCCCAATTCGTGTTTTAGTGTCCGCTGAAGATGTACTACACTCCTGAGCTGTTCCATCCCTGGGCGTAAAAATGGACGCAGTCCCAGGACGACTTAATCAAACCGCATTTATTGCCTCCCGCCCAGGAGTATTTTATGGACAGTGCTCTGAAATCTGCGGGGCTAACCACAGCTTTATACCTATCGTAGTTGAAGCAGTCCCGCTAGAACACTTTGAAAACTGATCTTCACTAATACTAGAAGACGCCTCGCTAGGAAGCTAAATATTGGACAAAGCATTGGCCTTTTAAGCCAAAGATTGGTGATTCCTAACCACCTCTAGTGAAATGCCACAATTAAACCCCGGCCCTTGATTCGCAATTTTAGTGTTTTCCTGATTAATTTTCTTAACTATTATCCCAACTAAAATCTTAAACCATATCTCGCCAAATGAGCCAACCCCAGTAAGTGCTGAAAAACACAAAACTGAGTCCTGAGACTGACCATGATAGTAAGCTTCTTTGACCAATTTGCAAGCCCATCATACCTGGGAATACCACAAATTGCGATCGCAATTGCACTCCCCTGAGTACTTTACCCAACCCCCTCATCTCGATGAATTAATAACCGACTCATTACAATTCAAGGATGATTCATTAACCGATTCACAAATCAACTAATGCTGCCATTGAATGTAGAAGGACATAAGTGAGCACTATTATTAGCCTCATTAATAATCTTCTTAATTACAACTAACATGTTGGGCCTACTCCCATATACCTTTACACCTACAACACAACTATCACTCAACATAGGATTTGCCGTACCACTATGACTCGCTACAGTGATTATTGGGATACGAAATCAACCAACAATCGCCCTAGGACACCTCCTGCCAGAAGGAACGCCCATTCCACTGATCCCTGTACTAATTATCATCGAAACAATTAGCCTATTTATCCGACCACTAGCCCTGGGGGTCCGACTCACAGCCAACCTAACCGCGGGTCACCTGTTAATTCAACTCATCGCCACGGCCGTATTTGTTCTTCTACCAATAATACCAACAGTAGCAATCTTAACTGCTGCCGTACTCTTTCTCCTGACATTATTAGAAGTTGCAGTAGCAATAATCCAAGCCTATGTGTTTGTACTTCTTCTAAGCCTTTACTTACAAGAAAACGTTTAATGGCCCACCAAGCACATGCCTATCATATAGTCGATCCAAGCCCATGACCACTGACCGGAGCTATCGCTGCCCTACTAATAACGTCCGGTTTAGCAATCTGATTCCATTTTCACTCAACAACACTTATAACTTTAGGAATAATTCTCCTACTTCTCACCATATACCAGTGATGACGTGATATTATCCGAGAGGGGACCTTCCAAGGCCACCACACACCCCCAGTACAAAAGGGGTTACGATACGGAATAATTCTATTTATCACCTCCGAAGTATTCTTTTTCCTCGGGTTCTTTTGAGCCTTCTACCACTCAAGCTTAGCACCAACACCAGAACTAGGGGGATGCTGACCCCCCACAGGAATTACCCCACTAGACCCTTTTGAAGTACCACTCCTCAACACAGCCGTACTATTAGCATCAGGGGTCACAGTAACATGAGCCCACCACAGCATTATGGAGGGGGAACGAAAACAAGCCATCCAGTCTTTAACATTAACTATTCTACTGGGATTTTATTTCACTGCACTCCAAAACATAGAATATTATGAAGCACCCCTCACAATCGCAGATGGAGTCTACGGCTCAACATTCTTCGTGGCCACAGGATTCCACGGACTACACGTCATTATCGGATCAACCTTCTTAGCAGTATGTCTTCTGCGTCAAATCCAATACCACTTTACATCTGAACACCATTTTGGCTTTGAAGCCGCTGCCTGATACTGACACTTCGTCGACGTAGTATGACTATTCCTCTACGTGTCTATCTATTGATGAGGCTCATAATCTTCCTAGTATTAAAGTTAGTACGAGTGACTTCCAATCACACAGTCTTGGTTAAACCCCAAGGAAAGATAATGAATCTAATTATAACTATCTTAATTATTACAATAACCCTGTCCTTAATTCTAGCAGTCGTGTCTTTTTGATTACCACAAATAAACCCCGATGCAGAGAAGTTATCACCATATGAATGCGGATTCGACCCACTAGGATCCGCCCGCCTACCATTTTCCCTACGCTTCTTCCTGGTGGCAATCCTATTTCTCCTATTTGACCTAGAAATCGCCCTCCTTCTCCCGCTACCATGAGGTGACCAACTCCACAACCCCACTGGAACATTCTTCTGAGCCACAACAGTCCTAGTTCTACTGACCCTAGGACTAATTTATGAATGAACTCAAGGTGGCTTAGAATGAGCAGAATAGGGGGTTAGTCCAAAATAAGACCTCTGATTTCGGCTCAGAAAATCGTGGTTTAATTCCACGACCCCCTCATGACACCCGTACACTTCAGCTTTAGCTCAGCATTTATTTTAGGTATAATGGGACTAGCATTCCACCGAACCCATCTACTCTCCGCACTCCTATGCTTGGAAGGAATAATATTATCCCTATTTATTGCACTGGCCTTATGAGCACTACAGTTCGAGTCCACAGGATTCTCAACAGCCCCCATATTGCTCTTGGCCTTCTCTGCTTGTGAAGCAAGCACCGGTCTGGCACTACTAGTTGCTACCGCCCGTACCCACGGCACCGACCGTCTACAAAACCTTAATCTTCTACAATGCTAAAAGTATTAATCCCCACAATTATACTATTCCCAACAATTTGACTCACTTCCCCCAAATGGTTATGGACGACTACAACCGCACATAGCCTCCTGATTGCCCTCATCAGTCTAACATGATTAAAATGGACATCCGAAACCGGGTGGGCCTCCTCCAATATATTTCTGGCCACGGACCCACTGTCAACCCCCCTTCTGGTGTTAACATGCTGGTTACTCCCACTCATAATCCTAGCCAGCCAAAACCATATCAACCCCGAGCCAATTAGCCGACAGCGCTCATATATTATGCTCCTTGCCTCACTACAAACTTTCTTAATTATAGCATTTGGGGCCACAGAGATTATTATATTTTATATTATGTTTGAAGCCACCCTTATTCCAACCCTTATTATTATTACCCGGTGAGGAAATCAAACCGAACGACTTAATGCAGGAACCTACTTCCTATTCTATACGCTGGCGGGATCCCTCCCGCTTCTGGTTGCCCTACTCCTCCTTCAACAATCTACTGGGACGCTATCAATATTAGTGCTCCAATACTCGCAACCCTTACAACTCAACTCCTGAGGTCACATAATTTGGTGGGCCGGCTGCCTAATCGCATTTTTAGTTAAGATACCACTATATGGCGTTCACCTATGGCTACCAAAAGCGCACGTAGAAGCCCCCGTAGCAGGATCTATAGTACTAGCAGCAGTTCTACTAAAACTTGGCGGGTACGGGATGATACGCATAATAGTAATGCTGGACCCCTTATCAAAAGAACTAGCCTATCCATTCATCATTTTAGCCCTCTGAGGCATTATTATAACTGGATCAATCTGCCTCCGACAAACAGACCTAAAATCACTAATTGCCTACTCATCCGTAAGCCACATGGGATTGGTAGCAGGGGGAATTCTAATCCAAACCCCATGAGGATTCTCAGGAGCAATCATTTTAATAATTGCCCACGGACTAGTTTCCTCAGCATTATTCTGCCTAGCCAACACAGCATATGAACGAACTCATAGCCGAACAATAGTTCTTGCCCGAGGACTACAAGTGATTTTTCCACTAACCGCGGTATGATGATTCATCGCCAACCTAGCCAACCTCGCACTCCCACCACTGCCCAATTTAATAGGAGAACTAATAATCATCACAACATTATTTAACTGGTCCCCGTGAACAATCCTGCTCACCGGACTGGGAACACTAATCACAGCCGGCTATTCCCTATATATATTCCTCATATCACAGCGGGGCCCAACACCAAACCACATTATAGGACTTCAGCCATTTCACACCCGAGAACACTTGTTAATAACCTTGCACCTAATTCCTGTCCTCCTACTAATGACAAAACCAGAACTCATGTGGGGATGATGCTATTGTAAGTATAGTTTAATCAAGATATTAGATTGTGATTCTAAAGATAGGGGCTAAAACCCCCTTACTCACCAAGGAGGAACTGAAATAGTAAGCACTGCTAATCCTTACGCCCCGAGGTTAAAATCCACGGCTTCCTTGCGCTTTTAAAGGATAACAGTTCATCCGTTGGTCTTAGGAACCAAAAACTCTTGGTGCAAATCCAAGTGAAAGCTAAAATGACACTAATTATACACTCATCGCTTCTCCTGATCTTCTTCATCTTGGTTTATCCACTACTCACCACATTAAACCCCAACCAACAAGAATCCAACATAGCAGAGACAACTAAAACTGCCGTTAGCTCCGCATTCTTTGTCAGCCTTTTGCCACTTATAATCTTCCTTAATCTGAAAACAGAGGGCATCATTACAAATTGACAATGAATAAATACCCAAACATTTGACGTAAATATCAGCTTCAAATTTGACCATTACTCCCTAATCTTCGTCCCCATTGCCCTATACGTTACCTGATCAATTCTGGAATTTGCACTATGATATATACACTCCGACCCCAACATTGACCGATTCTTTAAATACCTACTTACATTCTTAGTAGCTATAATTATTTTAGTTACAGCTAACAATATATTTCAACTATTTATCGGCTGAGAAGGAGTAGGAATCATATCCTTTTTACTCATTGGATGATGACACGGACGGGCAGACGCCAACACAGCGGCCCTCCAGGCCGTTATTTATAACCGGGTAGGAGATATTGGACTAATTATAACTATAGCCTGGCTCGCAATAAACCTCAACTCCTGGGAAATTCAACAAATTTTTACCTTGTCAAAAAGCTTCGACATAACAATACCCTTAATAGGACTTGCCTTGGCGGCAACAGGAAAATCAGCCCAATTTGGCCTACACCCCTGACTCCCGTCCGCCATGGAGGGCCCTACGCCAGTATCCGCCCTACTCCACTCAAGCACTATAGTTGTAGCGGGGATCTTCCTATTAATTCGCCTCCACCCCCTCATGGAAGACAACCAACTGGTCCTAACAACCTGTCTTTGCCTTGGAGCACTAACCTCACTATTTACAGCCACTTGTGCCCTAACCCAAAATGATATCAAGAAAATTGTAGCTTTCTCAACATCAAGTCAATTAGGCCTAATAATGGTTACGATTGGATTAAACCAACCACAACTAGCATTCCTCCACATCTGTACCCACGCCTTTTTCAAGGCCATACTATTTCTGTGCTCGGGGTCAATTATCCACAGCCTAAACGACGAACAAGACATCCGAAAAATGGGAGGCCTATTTAACATCATGCCCGCCACCTCAACCTACTTCACAATTGGTAGCCTAGCCCTAACAGGAACCCCATTCCTGGCAGGATTTTTCTCAAAAGACGCAATTATTGAAGCCCTAAACACCTCTTATCTAAACGCCTGAGCCCTAACCCTAACGCTAGTCGCCACATCATTCACCGCGGTATATAGTTTCCGACTAGTATACTTTGTGGTTATAGGAACCCCGCGATTCCTACCCCTGCCCCCGATTAATGAGAATAACCCATTAGTAATTAATTCCATCAAGCGACTTGCCTGAGGAAGCATCCTCGCGGGACTTATCATCACACAAAACTTTCCACCTATAAAAACACCAATTATGACGATGCCAACTACCCTAAAAATAGCAGCCCTCCTAGTAACAATTATAGGCCTACTAGTAGCCATAGAACTAGCCAACATAACGAGCAAGCAAGTAAAAATTACCCCCATGATCCCTACACACCACTTCTCAAATATGCTGGGGTTCTTCCCTGCAATTACTCATCGACTACTCCCGAAACTTAAACTTACCCTAGGACAATCAGCCGCCACCCAACTCGACAAAACATGGCTCGAGGCCCTCGGGCCAAAAGGCCTGGCACTAACACAAACAACCATGGCAAAAGTCACAAATGATATCTCACGAGGAATAATCAAAACATACTTAACCATCTTCCTCCTTACTCTAGTATTAGCCATTATCCCCGCCCTCCTTTAGACTGCACGAAGAGTCCCGCGGCTTAAGCCACGGGTGAGCTCTAACACAACAAGTAAAGTTAAAAGCAGCACCCAAGCACAAATAACTAACATAGCCCCACCAGATGAGTATATTGCAGCCACACCACTAATATCACCACGCAAGATAGAAAATTCTTTTAACCCATCCACAACTACCCATGAACCCTCATATCAACCCCCTCAAAACACCCCCGCCGCTAGACTAACCCCTAGCAGATAAACTAAAACATAACCCAGCACAGACCGACTACCCCAAGCTTCCGGAAAAGGCTCAGCAGCTAAAGCTGCCGAATAGGCAAAAACTACGAGCATTCCCCCCAAGTAGATTAAGAAAAGAACTAGTGACAGAAAAGAACCCCCATGGCCGACCAAAACTCCGCATCCAACCCCAGCCGCAAACACTAAACCAAGTGCAGCAAAGTAGGGCGTAGGGTTAGAAGCAACAGCAACTAAGCCTACAACCAAAGCTATTAATAACAGAAACATGAAATAGGTCATAATTCTTGCTCAGACTTTAACCGAGACCAATGACTTGAAGAACCACCGTTGTTATTCAACTACAAGAACCACTATGGCAAGCCTACGAAAAACACATCCCCTTATCAAAATTGCTAATGACGCACTGGTTGACCTACCAGCACCATCCAACATTTCAGTATGATGAAACTTTGGGTCCCTTCTAGGGTTATGCCTGGCTACTCAAATCCTAACCGGCCTATTCCTAGCCATACATTATACCTCGGATATTTCCACCGCATTCTCATCGGTCACCCATATCTGCCGGGACGTGAATTACGGGTGACTAATCCGCAATATCCACGCTAACGGGGCATCATTCTTCTTTATCTGTATCTACATGCATATTGCCCGAGGCCTATACTATGGCTCTTATCTTTATAAAGAAACCTGAAACATTGGCGTAGTTCTTCTACTACTAGTTATGATAACGGCCTTTGTCGGCTATGTCCTCCCGTGAGGTCAAATGTCTTTCTGAGGCGCCACGGTAATTACAAACCTTTTATCCGCCGTACCATATATAGGCAACATACTAGTTCAATGAATTTGAGGCGGATTCTCAGTAGATAATGCTACATTAACACGATTCTTTGCATTTCACTTCCTACTGCCATTTATTATTGCCGCCGCAACCATCTTACATCTCCTATTTCTTCATGAAACAGGGTCAAACAACCCAATTGGGCTAAACTCAGACGCAGATAAAATCTCTTTTCATCCATACTTCACGTATAAGGACTTACTTGGATTCGTAGTCATACTCCTAGCCCTTACAATACTAGCATTATTTTCCCCCAACCTGTTGGGAGATCCAGAAAACTTCACCCCCGCTAACCCCTTAGTTACTCCACCGCATATTAAACCAGAATGATACTTCCTATTTGCCTACGCCATCTTACGGTCGATCCCTAATAAACTCGGAGGTGTCCTTGCACTACTATTTTCTATTCTGGTATTAATAGTGGTGCCACTTCTACACACCTCAAAACAACGAGGGTTAACATTCCGCCCAATCACCCAATTCCTATTCTGAACCCTAGTTGCAGATATGATTATCCTGACATGAATCGGGGGAATGCCAGTAGAACACCCCTTCATCATTATCGGGCAAATCGCGTCTGTATTATACTTTGCACTATTCCTTGTCTTTATTCCACTAGCAGGATGGTTAGAAAATAAAGCACTAGAATGAGCTTGCCCTAGTAGCTTAGTCTAAAAGCATCGGTCTTGTAATCCGAAGATCGGAGGTTAAATTCCTCCCTAGCGCCCAGAAAAGAGAGATTTCAACTCTCACCACTGGCTCCCAAAGCCAGAATTCTAAACTAAACTATTTTCTGGGGTAAACCACCCCTTATGGTTTAGTACATAATATGCATAATATTACATTAATGTATTAGTACATATATGTATTATCACCATTTTATTACTTTAAACATAAAGCAGGTACTAAATATTAGGGTATGCATAAAGCATAATATTAAAACTCACAAATAATTTTATTTTAAGTTGGGTAATAGATTTATTCCCCAAAAATTTGACCTCAAACTTTTCCTTGAAATAAACAACTAAGATTTAACTAGAATATATTAATGTAGTAAGAAACCACCAACTAATTTACATAAAGGTACATCATGCATGAGGGAATCAGGGACACAATTGTGGGGGTTGCACACTGTGAACTATTACTGGCATCTGGTTCCTATTTCAGGAACATATAACTGTAGTATTCCACCCTCGGATAATTATACTGGCATTTGATTAATGGTGTAGTACATATGTCTCGTTACCCACCAAGCCGAGCGTTCTCTTATATGCATAACGTATTTTTTCCTTTTTTCGTTTCACTCGCATCTCAGAGTGCAGGCTCAAATGTTAATTTAAGGGGGAGCATTTTCCTTGTATGTGATGATAAATATTAATTATTGTAAGACATAATTTAAGAACCACATATTTTTAAGTCAAGTGCATAACATATTCATCTCTTGTTCAACTTATCCTTATATAGTGCCCCCTTTTTTGGTTTTTGCGCGACAAACCCCCCTACCCCCCTACGCTCAGTTAATCCTGTTATCCTTGTCAAACCCCTAAAACAAGGAGGACTCAAGAACGCGTGAGCCAACGAGTTGAGGTATAAATTGGCATCCACATTATATATATATATATATATATATATGTGCACAATCTTTATTTATTGCATCCGCCAATTAGCCTGAAAGTCCCTATTAAAAATTTATGAAAAATCGCCCGACACTAAATATTCTAACA